GGTACTGCAGTCGCTCTTTGGTTGGGTATTGGTGCAACATTACCTATTGATAAATCCCTAACTTTAGGTCTTTTTTAATTTGATTCAATTGTGAAATAACACGACGTGTGTATCTAGGGAATAGTCGCTTGAAAGCGAATTCTCCCTAGATACATCTATTCAATTCTGAATTTCTTTCGAATATATGAATTGTGCTAAAGATTCAAAACCTATTTTCATCTTAATGAAAAAAAAAGACGAAAAAAAAAAAAAATCCAATAGATTTAAAACTTCTTTTTTGGTAAATCAATTGCGAAATGTTTTTCTAGAATGACCAATATCTGTTTTATATCTTCTAGGCGCAAATGTTCAATTTTCATGAGATCTTCCGGACTGTTATTCAAAAGGTCCAATAATGTATATATATTGGACCTTTTGAGGCAATTATAGACCCTGGGAGAGAATTCTGATTGGTCAATAAAAATCGATTTCAATGCTATTTTTTTTTTGTTTTTTCTGAGTTTATCCAATTTATCGTGAAAGGTAAGAGGGGATAAAGGAACCGTGTGTTGATTGTCCTCTAAAGGTAAGTTTTCTTCTTCCTTATGTAAAAAGGGAATAAATAAATCAATCAAATTCCGGCAGGCTTCATGAAGTGCTTCTTTCGGAGTTAAACTCCCATTTGTCCATATTTCGAGAAAGAGTATCTCTTGTTTTTCATTCCCATTCCCATAAGAATGAATACTATGATTCGCATTTCGAACAGGCATGAATACAGCATCTATAGGATAACTTCCATCTTGAAAGTTATGTGGCATTTTGATAAGATATCCGCGATTTCTCTTGATTTGTAATCCAATACACAAATCAATTGGTTCTGTCAAGCTAGCTATATGTTGTGTATTATCAACGATTTCTACATAAGGTGGTAAGATGATATCTTGAGCAGTTACATATCCTGGACCTCTGACACAAATAGACGCGTCACAAGTTCCATATAGATTACTTCTCAATACAATTTCTTTTAAATTCATTAAAATTTCATGGACCGATTCTTGAATACCCGCTATGGTAGAATATTCATGCGGAACGTTCTCAGATTTTACACGTGTGATACATGTTCCTTCTATTTCTCCAAGTAAAGCTCTTCGCATCGCAATGCCTATTGTGTCGGCTTGACCTTTCATAAGTGGAGACAGAATAAAGCGTCCATAATAAAGACGTTTACTGTCTTCTCTTGATTCAACACACTTCCACTGTAGTGTCCGAGTAGATACTGTTACTTTCTCTCGAACCATAGTAATATTATTTGATTTGATTGAATCATTTATTTCTCTTGTTTCTCTTGAAATTTCTTCAATGTTAATTTCTACACACGTCTTTTTTTCGGGGGTCTGCAACCATTATGTGGCATAGGGGTTACATCCCGTACGAAAGTTAATAGTATACCACTTCTACGAATAGCTCGTAATGCTGCGTCTCTTCCGAGACCGGGACCTTTTATCATGACTTCTGCTCGTTGCATACCTTGATCTACTACTGTACGAATAGCATTTGCTGCTGCAGTTTGAGCGGCAAAGGGTGTCCCTCTTCTCGTACCCTTGAATCCACAAGTACCCGCTGAGGACCAAGAAACCACCCGACCCCGTACATCTGTAACCGTGACAATGGTATTATTGAAACTTGCTTGAACATGAATAACCCCCTTTGGTATTCTACGTGCACTCTTACGTGAACCAATACGTCCATTTCTACGTGAACCAATTCTCGGTATAGCTTTTGCCATATTTTATCATCTCATAAATATGAGTCAGAGATATATGGATATATCCATTTCATGTCAAAACAGATTCCTTATTTGTACATCGAGTCCTTTAGTGAGTCTGATTATCCTTGTCTTTGTTTATGTCTCGGGTTGGAACAAATTACTATAATGCGCCCCCGCCTACGGATTAGGCGACATTTTTCACAAATTTTACGAACAGAAGCTCTTATTTTCATATTTGTCATTCCTTATCTTAATTCTGAATCTACTTCTTGGAAGAAAATAAGTTTCTTGAAATTTTTCATCTCGAATCATATTGAATAAAAACCACCTAATCCTTCCAATCCTTGTTGCGGAGTCGATAAATTATACGTCCTCTGGTTGAATCATAACGACTTACTTCAATTTTGACTCTATCTCCTGGCAGTATCCGTATAAAACTACGCCGGATCTTTCCTGAAACATAACCCAGGATCAGATCTTCATTATCTAACCGAACCCGGAACATACCATTGGGAAGCGATTCAGTAATTAAACCTTCATGAATCCATTTTTGTTCTTTCATTCCAGGTAAAGCCTCCTTGAAGTATCAACTAATGGAGGAGGAACGATATTAGACAACTCGTCCCTTTTCTTTTTTTTAGAAATAGGAAGAAGTTTCGGATCCAATTTGGATATTAAAAGGATTACCATATATAACACAAAATTTCTCCGCCGATTCCTTCGAGTCGAGCCTCTCGGTCTGTCATTATACCTCGAGAAGTAGAAAGAATTACAATCCCCATCCCACCTAAAATTCTAGGAATTCGTTGAGAGTTAGAATAGATTCGTAGACCGGGTCGACTGATCCGTTTTAAATTTAAAAAATTTCTATAGAGTCTTTTCCTATTCCTTCTATGCCGCAGGTTTAAAACCAAAAAAGATTTGTTTTTTTCTCGATGTTTTCTAACGTTTTCAATAAAACCTTCTCGGAAAAGTATTTTAACAATATTTTCGGTAATATTAGTAGATGCGATGCGAACCACTCTTTTTCTATCCATATCAGCATTTCGTATAGAGGTTATTATCTCAGCAATAGTGTCCCTACCCATGGTGAACTAAAATTATGGGTGCCCCAAAATTGGATATAATCAACATGTTTTTCTTTTTTTTTTTTTTTTTACTTATTTGTTTTATGAATATGAATTATTAAAGGTATATGCGTGAGACACAATCTACTAATTAATCTAGTTCTTAATCTATTTCTTTCAAATACCCACTATAAACATATCAGTGATCTCATTTTATAATACCTCGGGAGCTAATGAAACTATTTTAGTAAAATGGAATTGTCTCAATTCCCGGGGGATCGCACCAAAAATTCTAGTTCCTTTTGGATTTCCTTCTTGATCAATCACAACTGCAGCATTGTCATCATATCGTATTATCATACCGCTGTCACGTTTAAGTTCTTTACAGGTACGAACAATTACAGCTCTGACTACTTCTGATTTTTCTAGGGGCATATTTGGTACTGCTTCTTTGATCACAGCAACAATAACGTCACCAATATGAGCATATCGACGATTGCTAGCTCCTATGATTCGAATACACATCAATTCTCGAGCCCCGCTGTTATCTGCTACATTTAAATGGGTCTGAGGTTGAATCATATCAATTTTTTAGTCTATTCTTCCAATGCAAAGGATGAAGAAAAAAAAGGAATATTTTTTGTCCAAAAAAAGAAACTTTCATCCCCAAGATTCATTTCTGTTGGTTCTACATTTTTATCCTGAAATAATGAATTGAGTTCGTATAGGCATTTTGGATGCTGCTATTGAAATAGCCCTTCTAGCTATATTTTCGGTTACTCCACCCATTTCGTATAGTATTCGACCTGGTTTAACAACAGCTACCCAATATTCAGGGGATCCCTTTCCCGAACCCATACGTGTTTCAGCGGGTCTTACTGTAACCGGTTTGTCTGGAAATATACGGACCCATATTTTTCCACCACGGCGTGCATTTCGTGTCATTGCTCGTCGACCTGCTTCGATTTGTCTAGATGTGATCCAAGCAGGTTCAAGTGCCTGAAGAGCATATTTACCGAAACAAATATGATTACCTCGATAAGATATTCCCTTCATTCTTCCTCTATGTTGTTTACGGAATCTAGTTCTTTTGGGGTTATAGTTGATGGTTGTTTCACAATTCCATCTCTACTACAGAACCGGACGTGAGAGTTTCTTCTCATCCAGCTCCTCACGAATAAAAGGATTAAAAACATTTAATTGAAATGATTAACATTTTTTGTAAAAAATAGTTTTTTTTTTAGAACGTTCTAAAAAATCTTTATTTTGTTTTGTCCTTTATCCAAGTTTAGCAACTAAAAAAAAAAAGTTTTCGCGGGCGAATATTTACTCTTTCAATCTCTATTTCATTTGTAGGGCTCGTTCGTGACTTCTCCCAATAGATGAATTAATCTCCGGTTCATTTCGCCATCCCGACTAGTGAATCATTAAGATTCATTTTTTCAATAAAATCTTTTGCATGCACAGGTTCCATCGTTCCCATCGCTTCGTACTTAATGATTAGGTCCGAATTCTACAATGGAGCTCATAATCCAATTTGTTCCTGAGTCAATCTTCTTAGTCTTTATTGGCTCCAAGCTCTTTATTTTTTTCTTGATTCATTTAATATTTAATTATGGATGAATCAATTAGTATTGATGCTTTATTACACTGTCTTTTATGAGATGACTCGTAGACCTTACATATTGGAATTCTATATCATTGATATTCTTTTTCTCTCTTTCTCTCATCCTTCCATTTATCCACACCTTTACTTCTTTCATTTTGTTTTACAACTTCTAATTAAAGTTTATGCAAAAAAAAATTTCAGTTGCTACAAAGATATGACTGATTTATCATATCTTGACTGGTTCTTTATATCCAGATAATACGAAGTGATGAGTTGGTTATTAGTTCATACTATGGGGCTGGTCCTTTTTTAATCCTAACCCTAAAAAACCAACGAGTCACACACTAAGCATAGCATTTATATCAAATGGTCAATTGAATTTTTATTCAACCCTATAGAATTAAGAATTAGAATTGCTCATTTTGATTCACCAGAAAAAGAATGAACGAGTTTCTATTTTTTTTCTATCAATGGATAGAAGGGAAAGACAAGTAAAGGTTTCTTATTCTTCGTCTATAAATATCCAAATTTTGATACCCAAGACCCCGTAGATAGTTCGAACTGTATAGGAACAATA